CGATCGGGGGGGACTAATTCGAATCCCTCGGGTAAAATAAGAACAGCTCCCACATTTAAAGCTCCCTTTTTACCATTAGCAAGAACTTGTTTCAGTTGCATATCATAAGGAATTCGAACAACTGCTTCAAATACAGTATCAGGAAGTACAGCTTGCGGAACTTCAATATCCACGGGCTTATTAGCTAAATGGCAATTGGCACATACAATTCGACCAGTCGCTTCTCGTGGATTTTCATAACCCTGCTGCGCAAAAATGGGATATGCATTTGAAATAGATGCTCGAGTTATTACATATATCATGATCGATAAAGAAATGGATCGAGTCATCTGTTCTTTTACCCAAGAAAAAGTATTTCTATTTTGCATAGTCCAATCATAGATCCCGGAATTTCTACAATAAATTCGATAGGTAGCTAGTAGAATTCCCTATCCACAAGTTTGCCATTGTATTGATTGTACTGAAAGAATTGTACTGGTGGAATATGGTATGAATACCTTGAACTGAAAAGGTAGAAGTATAAAAAATAAGTAAGATTTAAAACGATTTCTTTATACACGAAGCAAAAGTCTGATTTGATTGATATCAAGAGATCTAATGAATTCTTCATTCATTCATTGAATGATAAATTACTACAAGGGAAGGAGTTACACGATTTCAAAAATGGAAGATCCAATATTTCACAATTGTATCTAGAATCACTGGGAAAGTGAAAACAAGACCAGATATAATTTGATCGTTCTGAGCCAATCCAAAATCGTTGTATATCGAACCAATCATTAGTTCCCAACCATGGGTCGAGTGGAATCCGATCCATAAATCAGTAACTAAAAGAATAGAAAAAGCTTTTATTGTGTCACTTAAGTTATAGAGAAATTCCTGAATCCAATTAGGAAAATTGTAACCAATTCCATCTTCATTTATTCCTTTCGATGAAGACTCGAAAATCCATTTTAAGTAACGAATATTATTTTTATTTTAAGACGAACCCTACCAGATCCTTTAATTCTTTTATTTCTATTTCGAATTCGAAAGATTTCACTTTTTAATCGCAGCACGGGGATAGGGTATCAATTCAAAATCAGGGAACTAAAAGGAAGAATTCTGTTTTTACGAAAACAAAAGGTAAGATATTTGATGAATCTATACTTAACTTAGATTAGACTTCTTAATGAAACTTATTAGACCTTTAATTAGTATAAAAGAGTTAAGCTGGGGGCCATGTATATGCGTATATTTTGGTGTACTTTTGGTGTACAAATAGTTTATAGTTTATATTAATACTATAATTCTTAATACTTATTCTTAATACTTAATATATATTATATATAAATTATTATTTATAAATTATTATTATTTATTATATTATATAAATTATTATTATATTATAATTAATAATTATATAATTATTATATTTTTTTTATTCTTTATGCGTCCTCCTGGTTTTTTTATTTGTATTTGAGATGTATAATGTATGTGAACTGCTGCCTCAACGGAACGGTAAAATAGAATATAGCATCCTTTGTCGGAATGAACATTTTTAAGAAGCTGCAGTTGTCTTAAAAAGATAATTAGTAAGTTCTTCTCTCATGCTGAGATTTCTTCTTCAGTTCATTTCATTCAATTGGTACGCGCAAGAAATAGGCCAATTCGGCAGCTTTTTGTTCAATTTCTCGTGGATTAAAATTATCATCAGTACGAGTCAAGGGAATGGCTCCTTGACCCCGGATTTCCATATAAAGGACACGACGAGTAAAAAGACCCTCTCCCACCTCTATTCTGATTGATTGGATATCTTTCAGAAAGAAACGAAGGAAGATGCGACGATTTTTTCCAGGGAATCCCCAACGAAAAAAGCACATTATCCCTTCTTTTCTATCGAATCGGTCATAACCACTACCTAAATTCCATGAAATTGTGCACCACAAATAAGAACTAATGAATAGACCTGCGATCCCATAGAAAGACATCACGATCCCTTGTGGGAAAAAAACAATTTCCTGAGAAGGAAATACGGATATCAGATTCCTACCAAGATAACTGGAAGTTCCAACCACTAAGAATCCTAGTGAACCTAAAAAAAGGATACAGGCCCAGCAAAAATTACTTGTTTTTCGAGACCCCGTTATAAGTTCTATCCATATATGTTCTGATCGCCAATTCATACTATACTAGATCCAGTTGCATTCGATTAGAATTGAGAAAATAACCCAAATAGATTTGACTTTTCTTGCTTGATTCCGAAATAACTTCCATCAACTAGCAGTATTCTGACATGAACCATTAGGAATAATTGGTTAGATACATTGAGTTTCTATTTCAAAGATTTTAAAAAATTATTTGCTGATCATTTTTAATTTAATTGATATTGATTAAGCTATAACCGCATATACATACATTAATGCATATATTATGCATCAGTATACATAACAATTTTTCCGTTTGTTTTCGGAAAGGCCACATATCATATATCCTACCATATTACACTAAAAAAGTATTTGTATGATGATCCAGCGTTGAAATAAATTGATGAGATTTGGTCCCATCATTTTTAGACAATCTTATTTCTTTGGACATAAAGAGATAAAGAAGCCATTGCGATTGCCGGAAAGACTAGGCCCACTAAAGGAACCAAAATAGAGGGAAAGTTCAAATCTATCATAGAACGGGTACCTCGATTTCATATTTGTACCTATTATAATTATAAAGATATCTTATGATACGTCTACCTATTATAAAAAATATGAATATAATCTGAATATTCTTAATATTAAAGTACTTAATAATAAAAATAAATAAGTACAAGGAATGTAGAACTAAATGAAGTTTACCTATTCCTCTTTCTACACGAATATGTATGACAGTCCACTTTCATAAATTTTATTCTTCTTTTCCCATCCTTAATTTTATTTATATCTTTTCTTTCAAAAAACCTTTGTTTGTTTTGAAAGAAAAGAATTTTTTATGAATTCGCGACTTTAACCAATCTTATCCAACAAACAAAACAGGGATTCCTAGTGAAAAACAGGGGTTCTCGGTAAATAGAAATAACTTATATTCTATATTCTTATTATTCTTTATTATCATTCTATATTCATTCTTATATTCTTCTTAGTTTGATTATTTGATTATATATTCTATATTTGAATTTGATTTGTTTTTATATTTTATTTTTTTTCTATATTTTTTTATATATTTTTCGTTGTTCTATAATATGAATATGTCATTAAAGTAGGGATAAATTTTTTTTGATTTACCCGATTTCTCAGAAGGAGAAAGAAACTCTTTTTTATCTTGTCGATAGAGAGATGCTTATTCCTAATCAGGAAGGGGGGTCCAATAAAAAAATGGATTCGGGTAAAAAAGTAATTATCCAAAACTTCTGACTCTTACTACACTTATAACTGATGTCCCAAAAGAAAACACCATCTTCCTAGTTTTGTTTTTTTGATTACAATAAACTAAATGCTTATTCGCTACAAATCAAAATAACTGAACCTAGTGCTATACTTCCATTTTCAAATGAAGAATTTCAACCCCTTTTTAATTTTAAATTAAAATATTTTTTTTTAATCTTGATTCAAGGGAAGGAAACCCTGTAGTTGAAATAACTCACTGAGAACACCTTTTAAAAGATTACGTGGTACGATTGGGTCGAATAAGCCCTTATCGAATAAATACTCAGCCACTTGTGAACCGTCAGGTACTGTCTTTTTCAATGTTTGTTCAATTACTCTTTTGCCCGCAAACGCAATATAGGCATTAGGTTCAGCAATAATGATATCTCCCAACATACCAAAACTTGCTGTAACTCCGCCAGTTGTAGGAGATGTAAGGATTGATACATAGAATAACTTTTTATTTGATTGATAATCATATGAAGCAGAAGATATTTTAGCCATTTGCATCAAGCTCAAACTCCCTTCTTGCATGCGTGCTCCTCCAGAAGCACACACAATAATGACAGGCAGAGATCGATTAATAGCATACTCGATCAAACGGGTTATTTTCTCACCTACTACGGATCCCATACTACCTCCCATAAACTGAAAATCCATAACTCCAATTGCTATGGGAATACTATTTAGTTGACCTATGCCCGTTTGAACAGCTTCAGTTAAACCCGTTTTTTTTTTATAAAAAAAGATGCGATCTGTATAAGGTTCCTCTTCTGAATGAAATTCAATGGGATCCATAGAGACCATATCCTCATCCATAGGCTCCCAAGTGTCAGGATCAATAAGAAGTTTGATTCTATCTGAACTACTCATTTTCAAATGATATCCGCAGTGTTCACAAATATTCATTTTTGACCAAAAAAATTTTTTATAATTTAATCCATAACAATTCTCGCATTGAACCCATAACTCTCTGTATTTTGTATTTATATCGAAATCATTAGAGCTTCCTCTTTCATTGAGATAACTGCTACTAGTACTACTCGAATTTTCACTTTCAATACTACTTATAGTTTGACTTTCCGTACAAATGAAACTATAAATGTAACTGTCGATACCACTGTAAATGTCACTATTAAGACTGATTTCAAAACGAAGATAACTATCAATGCAACTATTAATGTGATTATTCCAATTAGATTGAGTATCATACATGGAATAATAATAGTAGTAATTGCTACTCTTAGACTCACTATTCAAATAACTATAAAAAAGTATCTCTAGTTCATTCAAAAAAGAATTAGTATTGTCAATCTCAAAAATCTGATTTTCAATATCAAAATATAGAGAATAACTGTCACCATTACTATTTTTAACTAAAAAAGTATCATCAGAGATCAAACTAAAAATATTTCTGCTATCAAATAAATAATCTAGATAATTAATATTACCGAAACTATAACTGCCACTATCACTCCAACTAGGAATCCTTTTCTCCGAATCATTTAGAATAGGTTCATTACTTCCACTAGTATGTCCAATACCATCAAGACTATCCATTGATTTACTTAGTCCACACCTATGTTCTAACTTATTGTTAGA